ATCAAAAAAAAAATTTCACCTTCAATCATAAATAAAATTTCGTTAGAAAATTTCATAGAGACAATGGAAATTAATAAGATTCATAGTCTCCTTCTTCCTGATACTGATTATCAAGAGGTTGAACAGAAAATAGACCGATTTGATAAAAAAACTTTTTCAACGGAAAATCGTCATTTATTTACTTTAATCAGTAAATTTGATAGAGAATCGGGATCGAGTTTAAATTGTAAGGGCCTCTCTTTATTTTCAGAAAAAGAACAAGGAAGGATTGGTTCAGAAAAAAGAGCCAAATTTTACAAATTTTTATTGAATACAATTCTAACTAGCCCTAATGGTCAAAAAACAAAACAAAAATTTGTAATAAAAGAAATCAGTAAAAAAGTCCCTAGATGGTCATACAAACTTATTACCGAATTGGAATTCCTGTCGGGCGCAGCTCATGAAGGCCTACCGTTGGATTATCATATACGTTCAAGAAAAAGGGATCATGATATAATTTATAGGCCTACTAAACGTAGTCGCAAAGCAAGTGTCAAAAACTGGGTGTCTATTAGAGACTATTCGGAAGAATCAGATTTTCGTCGAGAATTCATCAAAGGTTCTATGCGTGTTCAAAGGCGTAAAACTTTTATTTCGAAATTGTTTCAAGCAAATGCGCATTCCCCCCTTTTTTTGGACAGAATAAAAAAATCCCCCCTTTTTTCTTTTAATATACCTGAACAGATGAAATTTTTTTTTAGAAATTGGATGGGTAAAGGATCAGAATTTAAAGATTATACAGAGGAACAAAAAAAAAGACAAAAGGAAGAAGAAGAGAACAAAATAAAGGAAAAAACGTGGATAAAAATCGCAGAAGCCTGGGATTTTGTTCCATATCCACAAGCAACAAGAAGTTTAATTTTAATAATTCAATCTATTTTCAGAAAATATATTTTATTACCTTCATTGATAATAGTTAAAAATATTGGGCGTATTTTATTATCTCAACCCCCCGAGTGGGCTGAGGACTTCGATGAGTGGAATAGAGAAAAGCATATTATATGTACCTATAACGGTGTTCAAGTATCAGAACTCGAACTTCCCATAAATTGGTTTAAAGATGGTATTCAGATAAAAATAGTATTTCCTTTTTATTTGAAACCTTGGCACAGATCCAAATTGAAGCCCTATTTTTCTTCTTATAAAGATCTAAAGAAAGAACAACAAAAGTTTTCTTTTTTAACGGCTTGGGGAACGCAAACTACCCTTCCCTTTGGTTCTGTCCCCCCCAAAACTTCCTTTTTTAAGCCTATTTTTAAAGAACTTAAAAAAAAAATTCGAAAAACGAAAAATAATCATTTTCGAGTTCTAAGCGTTTTAAAAGAAAGAACAAAAAATTTTCTACAAGATTCAAAAGAACCAAAAGGGGTGGTTATCAAAAACGTTTTATTTCTGTTTATAAAAAAAATAAAAAAAGAACTCTTAAAAGTACATCCAACTCGATTATTTATATTGAGAAAGGTGTATGAATCCGGCGAAACTAAACAAAAAAAAGATTCTATAATTAGGAATCAGATAATTAACGACTCGTTTAGAAAAATTAAATCTACAGATAATACAAATTATTCACTGAGAGAAAAAAAAATTAAAAATCTGGCTGATAGAACAAGCACAATAAGAAAGAAAACAAAGAGTCTTACAAAAGAAAAAAACAGCAACGCCAAGAAAAGAAGTAGTCCTAACAAAACAAGTTATAGTTATAATGGAAAAGAAAAATCACCAAAAATTTTTTGGAAAATATTAAAAAAAAAAAAAAGAAGAAATCGATTAATCTATAAATTAGATTTGTTTATAAAAATTTTCATTAAAAGAATATACATCGATATCTTTCTATGTATCATTCATATTGCCAGAATTCCTACACAACTAGTTCTTGAATCAAGAAATTTTTGTTTTGATAAATACATTTACAATAATAAAACAAACCAAGAAATAAAAAATAAAAAAAACAAAAAAGAAATTAACTTTATTTCGACTCTAAAAAGTGAACTTTACAATATTAAGAATAGTAAGAGGAATTCACATCTTTTTTTTGACTTATCCTCTTTATCACAAGCATATGTATTTTACAAATTATCACAAACCCAAGTTATTAATTTGTATAAGTTAAGATCTATTTTTGAGTATCATGTAACTCCCGTTTTTCTTAAGACTACAATAAAAAATTATTTTGTAACACAAGGAATATTTCATTCCGAATTAAGACATACAAAACTTTCAAGTTCTGAAACGAATCAATGGAAAAACTGGTTAAGAGGTCATTATCAATACAATTTATCTCAGATTAGATGGTTTGAATTAATACCACAAAAATGGCGAACTACAATAAATGAAGGTGGTATTACCCAAAATAAAGATTTAACAAAATGGAATTCGTATGAAAAAGATCGATTACTTTATCACAAAAAACAAAAGGATTTTAAAGTATATCCATTACCAAACCAAAAATATAATTTTCTAAAATACTATATATATAATCTTTTATCATATAAATCTATTAATTCTGAAATTAAGAAGTCCTCATATATTATTTATGGATCACCATCAGAATTAAATAACAACCAAAAAATTACTTTTAATTACAACAATTATAAACAAAATTTATTTGAAAGCCTGGAGGAAATTCCTATCAATCATTATCTAGAAAAGGTCGATATTATGTATATGGAAAAAAATCCAGATAGAAAATATTTTGATTGGACAATTCTCAATTTTTTTCTAAGACAAAAAATAGATATTGAGGCCTGGACCAAAATGTATTATAGCAGTAATATAAATACTAAGCTTGGAAGTAAGAATTACCAAAAAATTGAGAAAATGGATAAAAACGATATTTTTTATCTGATGATTCATCAAAATTTAGAAATAAATCCAATCAATGATAAGAAACTCTTTTTTGATTGGATGGAAATGAATGAAGAAATTCTAAACTCAATATCGACAAATCCGAAACTTCCGTTCTTCCCAGAATTTGTGCCACTTTATAATGTATACAAAATAAAACCATGGATTATACCAAGCAAATTACTTCTTTTAAATTTAAATAAAAAGAAAAACATCAATGAAAAGAAAAAATTCCATTTTTTTAGACCATCGAATGAAAAAAGATATTCTGAATTAATGAATCGAAATCAAGAAGAAAAAGAACCCGCGGGCCGAAGAGGCCTTGGATCATATTCACAAAACCAAGATAAAATGAAAAAACAATATAAGATCCGAAATAAGATGAGACCAGAAATAATTTTCTTACGGAAACACTATTTGCTTTTTCAATGGATAATAGACGATGGTTTAATTCCGAATTTAACTGAAAGAATGATCAATAATATCAAGATATATTGTTACTTGCTTGGACTGATAAATCCAAGAGATACTACTATATCGTCTATTCAAAGGAAAGAAATAAATCTGGATATAATGGTGATTCGAAAAAAATTGACTCCTATAGAATTGAATAAAAAGGGGATATTTTTTATCGATCCCATTCGTTTGTCTGTAAAAAACGACGGATACTTTATTATATATCAAACCGTAAGTATATCGTTGGTTCATAAAAGTAAGTACCAAACTTCTCAAAGATATCGAGAACAAAGATATATCAATAAAAATAAATTGGATGAATCTATCCCAAGATATCAAATAATAATTCGAAAGAGAGACAAAAAACATTATGATTTTATCGTTCCTGAAAAGATTTTATCATCTAGACGTCGTAGAGAATTGAGAATTCTAATTTCTTTCAACTCAAAGAATATAAATAGTGTGGATAAAAATCGAGTATTTTGTAACAAAAAGAACATAAAAAACAGGAATCCTTTTTTGGATCAAAAAAAGCATCTTGATAGAGATAAAAATGAATTAATTAAATTAAAGTTATTTCTTTGGCCTAATTATCGATTAGAAGACTTAGCTTGTATGAATAGATATTGGTTTAATACCAATAATGGAAGCCGTTTTAGTTTGTTAAGAATATATCCACAATTAAAAATTGGTTGATGGTACATTTTTCCTATATATTCTGTACCATATAGAAAAGCAAACAGATGCACATATGCCCTGTCTTACGTCCCAGTTTAATATTAGATCTTTTTTATTTAATACTAAGTCAATGACGTATCAATTTGTTTGGATAAAATAAATAAAATAAACGAATATATGGAATATTCCGAATTTTCGGTCTAAATTATTTGACGTTGTAAGTGTAAAAACGTACCATCTACTTTTTTATCCCTGTCCAACTAAAATTAAAATTCTTGTGTATACTAATTACTACATTAAAATGACTAATATTATTATTACTGATCAAATAAAATATTTTATATGTAAATTAAAGGGTAGAAGGAGCTTTTTTATGATAAAAAATCCATTCAGTGCAATTATTTTGAAAGAGGAAAACGAAGACAACAAGGGGTCTGTTGAATTTCAAGTAGTGAGTTTCACCAATAGGATACGGAGACTTACTTCACATTTGGAATTGCACAAAAAAGACTATTTATCTCAGAGAGGTCTACGTAAAATTCTAGGAAAACGTCAACGGCTGCTCGCCTATTTGTCAAAAAAAAATAGAGTACGTTATAAAGAATTAATCGGACAGTTGGAGATTCGAGAAACAAAAAATCATTAATTTGAAGAGTCGTTTTGAATTTTCGCTTAAATTTTGATGAACCTCTTTTCGCTTTCAGCAATTCATGGAAGAATGAATCGGGAAAAACTTATGACTGCACCAGCTACACGAAATGACCTTATGATAGTCAATATGGGCCCTCAGCACCCATCAATGCACGGTGTTCTTCGACTCATTGTTACTCTAGATGGTGAAGATGTTATTGACTGTGAACCGATATTGGGTTATTTACATAGAGGAATGGAAAAAATTGCGGAAAACCGAACAATTATACAATATTTACCGTATGTAACACGTTGGGATTATTTAGCTACTATGTTCACTGAAGCAATAACTGTAAATGCACCAGAGCAGTTAGGCAATATTCAAGTGCCTAAAAGGGCCAGCTATATCAGAGTCATTATGTTAGAGTTAAGTCGTATAGCTTCGCATTTGTTATGGCTTGGCCCTTTTATGGCAGATATTGGCGCACAGACCCCCTTCTTCTATATTTTTCGAGAAAGAGAATTGATATATGACCTATTCGAAGCTGCTACCGGTATGCGAATGATGCATAATTATTTTCGTATTGGAGGAGTCGCTGCTGATTTACCTTATGGCTGGGTAGATAAATGTTTGGATTTTTGTGATTATTTTTTAACAAGAGTTACTGAATATCAAAGGCTTATTACACGGAATCCTATTTTTTTAGAGCGAGTTGAGGGAGTAGGCATTATTGGCGGAGAGGAGGCAATTAATTGGGGTTTATCGGGACCAATGCTCCGAGCTTCCGGAATACAATGGGATCTTCGAAAGGTTGATCATTATGAGTCTTACGATGAATTTGATTGGGGAGTTCAATGGCAAAAGGAAGGGGATTCATTAGCTCGTTATTTAGTACGAATTGGTGAAATGACAGAATCAATAAAAATTATTCAACAGGCTTTAGAAGGAATTCCGGGGGGGCCCTATGAGAATTTAGAAATCCGGCGCTTTGATAAAGTATGGGATCCCGAATGGAATGATTTTGACTATCGATTTATCAGTAAAAAACCTTCTCCTACTTTTGAATTGTCAAAACAAGAACTTTATGTGAGAGTCGAAGCCCCAAAAGGAGAATTAGGAATTTTTCTGATAGGAGATAAGGGTGTTTTTCCTTGGAGATGGAAAATACGACCACCGGGTTTTATCAATTTGCAAATCCTTCCTCAATTAGTTAAAAGAATGAAATTGGCTGATATTATGACAATACTAGGTAGCATAGATATCATTATGGGAGAAGTTGATCGTTAAAATGATAATAGATACAACAGAAGTACAAGCTATCAATTCTTTTTTTAGATTAGAATCCTTAAAAGAGGTATATGAGATCATATGGATGCTTGTCCCTATTTTTACTCCTGTATTAGGAATCACAATAGGTGTACTAGTAATTGTTTGGTTAGAAAGAGAAATATCTGCGGGGATACAACAACGTATTGGCCCTGAATACGCCGGGCCTTTGGGAATTCTTCAAGCTTTAGCAGATGGTACAAAATTACTTTTCAAAGAGAATCTTCTTCCATCAAGAGGAGATACTCGTTTATTCAGTATCGGACCATCCATAGCAGTCACATCAATTCTACTAAGTTCTTTAGTAATTCCTTTTGGATATCGCCTTGTTCTAGCCGATTTAAGTATTGGTGTTTTTTTATGGATTGCCATTTCAAGTATTGCTCCCATGGGCCTTCTTATGTCAGGTTATGGATCAAATAATAAATATTCCTTTTTAGGTGGTTTACGGGCTGCTGCTCAATCAATTAGTTATGAAATACCATTAACTCTATGTGTGTTATCAATATCTCTACGTGTGATTCGTTAAGACATAAAATTTCCTCTATGTCTTTTCTTTCTAGGAAGGAAATTTCATGAGTTGAATATACCTTTTTATTTTTTATTCATCATTCGGGTTGATGAACTAAACCAGATAGTTATATGAGTGAAAAAAGCAGTTTCTTACTTTGCAGTAAAAAGATTCAGTCTCATTTCCTATGTACAAGTGTTAAGTGAAAGTAAACATAAGCATTATATACTATACTATTTACCCCAAGACTATTTACCCCAAGATTGAGTGATTAGTCATCATGACTTGAAGCGGGTTCAAAAGGAGCAACTATCTAGGGATTTTACTAGCTATTAACAGACATGTATTATCCTAATGAGCGGGGGGGTCCTTTTGACCAAAAAGGGTGGATAGTTAGGAACACCAAGGTACACAAAGGATTCGTAATAGAGATTATGTAAGTTATTGAACAGGATTTTGCTGTTCATACTGCATAGCATAAAAGGGATTCTAATTGGGGCTTTATGTTGGTAGAAATCATGAAGGAGTACTCCCCACGATTCCGATCCAGAGTATTTTCCTATCCACCGATTAAGTAAATAACTATCAAGAACGAAGTAATCCTTTACTTAAAGTACCTTTTTATGAGAAAGGAGAATAGGAACAAAAAAATAAACTCGAAAGAATTAACTTGCACTACAAAAAAGATCTTTTTTAGAGAGATAGAATTCTTGTAATGTTTTGTGAACTAATGCAATGTATCTTTTTTTTCGTAATCAAAAATGCTAGGTTGAAATATTTATTGAGATTTCTACAAAAAACTTTTTATTTAAAGGTTAAGTTATTACTCAACAAAAAATTTTTAATTTTTAAAAGATAAGATCAATTCAGAAGCACTTTATAATAAAAAAATATATAGCAGACAGAATTCCATTGTCTAATTGGGGACCTTGTGATAGATTTGGATTCTATCCTACAAAACATATCAAGATAAAAAATAGCAAACGGGTCTTAGATTTATTTGTGACCTTTGAGG